AATAAAGTGCCTGATAAAAGGATTATTTTGATAGAATAAATTATATAATTAAAAATTATCTTTATTATATTTTATAGAATCAAACTATATCTGTAAATTTCAAAAATTTAAATGCTTCTTACATTAAAATATAAAAAATAAGCTAAATAAAGCTAATGAGTTCATACCTCATTTATATAAGTTTAAATCTTTTTTTTTTAATTGTTTATTAATTTTAATATAACAAAAATTTTATTTATATTTTTAATAATTATTAGAACTTTATTTTCTTTATCTTCAATTTCTTTTATAAATATATGAATAGGAATAGAGGTAAATTTAATTTCTTTTATTCCCTTAATAATAAATAAATTAAATAATTTATCTTCAGAAAGAATAATAAAATATTTTTTAATTCAATCAATTAGTTCTGTAAATTTTCTTTTTTCTTCAATTTATTTAATTTTTCTTAATAAATGATTTAATTATTTAAATAATTTAATTTATTTATTAATTATTATAATTTTAAATATAAGATTATTAATAAAAATAGGAGCAGCTCCTTTACATTTTTGATTTCCAAAAACAATAAAAAATTTAACATGAACTAATTGTTTTTTATTAAGAACTTGACAAAAAATTATTCCTATAATTATCTTATTTTATAGTTATTTAAAACTATTAATTTTTTTTTTTGTTTTTTTTAGAGTAATTATAGGTAGACTTATAGGATTAAATCAAACATCATTAATTTTATTAATTTCCTATTCTTCTATTAATCATATTGGTTGAATATTAATATCTTTAATTATTAATTTAAATCTTTGAATTATTTATTTTTTAATTTATATATTTATTAATTTTATTTTAATAATAATATTTAATAAAATTAAAATTTTTAATTTAAATCAAATTTTTTATAATAAAATAAATTTAATTAATTATTTTATTTTATTAAATTTATTAAGATTAGGGGGATTACCTCCTTTTTTAGGATTTTTATCAAAATGAATAATCATTAATTATTTAATTAATGAACACATATACATAATTTGTATAACTTTAATTTTAACATCTTTAATTAGATTATTTTTTTATATTCGAATTACATACTCTTATATAATAATTAATTTTAATGAAATAAAATTTTTTTCCTATAAAATAGAAAAATCTAAAATTTTAATTTTAATAAATTTTTTATCTATTTCATCTTTAATTTTAATTAGTTTATTTTTTTTTTAAAACTTTAAGTTAAAAATAAACTAATAATCTTCAAAATTATAAATAATAAATAATAAATTAAGTTTTAGTAATTAATTACTACTTTAAATTTGCAATTTAATATCATATTTTATTATTGAATATAAAACTTTAATTTCAAATAAATTATTTGATAAAAAAATAGTAAAAAGGAAAAAAATTTCCTATAAATAAATTTACAATTTATCACTTAATAGTTCAGCCATTTTACTGCGACAATGAATATTTTCAACAAATCATAAAGATATTGGAACAATTTATTTTTTATTTGGAATTTGATCAGGAATAGTCGGAACTTCCCTGAGAATAATTATTCGAATTGAATTATCTTCAGTAAATTCCTTAATTTTAAACGATCAAATTTATAATGTATTAGTTACAGCTCATGCATTTATTATAATTTTTTTTATAGTTATACCTATTATAATTGGAGGATTTGGAAACTGATTAGTTCCTTTAATAATTGGAGCCCCTGATATAGCTTTTCCTCGTATAAATAACATAAGATTTTGACTTCTTCCCCCCTCTCTTAATTTTCTTCTAATTAGATCTATTGTAGAAAGAGGAACTGGAACGGGATGAACAGTTTATCCCCCTCTTTCTAGAAATTTAGCTCATTCAGGAAGATCAGTTGATTTTTCAATTTTTTCTCTACATTTAGCAGGAATTTCTTCCATTTTAGGCGCTATTAATTTTATTTCAACAACTATTAATATACGTTCTAATTTAATTTCCTTAGATCGAATACCTTTATTTGTATGATCAGTAGCTATTACTGCATTATTATTACTTTTATCTTTACCTGTTTTAGCTGGAGCTATTACTATACTTTTAACTGATCGAAATTTAAATACATCATTTTTTGATCCTGCAGGAGGAGGAGATCCTATTTTATATCAACATTTATTTTGATTTTTTGGTCACCCAGAAGTTTATATTCTAATTTTACCTGGTTTTGGAATTATTTCTCAAATTATCACCCAAGAAAGAGGCAAAAAAGAATCTTTTGGATTTTTAGGAATAATTTATGCTATAATAACAATTGGGTTATTAGGATTTATTGTATGAGCCCATCATATATTTACAGTAGGAATAGACGTAGATACTCGAGCTTATTTTACTTCAGCTACTATAATTATTGCAATTCCAACAGGAATTAAAATTTTTAGATGGTTAGCCACAATTCATGGAAATAAAATTAACTATAATCCTAATTTAATTTGAAGATTAGGATTTATTTTTTTATTTACGCTTGGTGGATTAACAGGAATTATTCTTGCAAATTCATCTATTGATATTATACTCCATGACACATATTATGTTGTAGCTCATTTTCATTATGTTTTATCAATAGGAGCTATTTTTGCTATTATTGGGGGATTTATTCATTGATATCCTCTTTTTACTGGATTAACAATAAATCCTACGATACTAAAAATTCAATTTTTTTCTATATTTATTGGAGTAAATTTAACTTTTTTCCCTCAACATTTTTTAGGGTTATCTGGAATACCGCGACGGTACTCAGATTACCCTGATAGATATTTATCATGAAATATTTTATCATCAATGGGATCAATTTTATCTACACTTAGAATAATATATTTATTAATTATTATATGAGAAAGAATAATTAACCAACGTATAGTAATTTACAATATCCAAATAAATACAAACATTGATTGATTACAAAATAATCCTCCTTCAGAACATTCATTTAATGAAATACCTTTAATTTCATATTTCTAATATGGCAGAAAAATGCATTGGCCTTAAAATCCATAAATAAAGATAATTCTTTTTTTAGAAATTGCTACATGATCTCAATTAAATTTTCAAAATAGAGTTTCCCCTCTTATAGAACAAATAATTTTTTTTCATGATTTTATTTTAATAATTTTAATTTTAATTATTACTTTAATTTCTTATTTTATAATTAATTTATTTTCAAATAAATTTATAAATCGATTTTTAATAGAAGATCAATCAATTGAATTAATTTGAACTCTTTTACCAAGAATTATTTTAATTTTTATTGCTTTACCTTCATTAAAGTTACTTTATTTACTAGATGAAAATAATAAACCTATTATTACTATTAAAACATTGGGCCATCAGTGATATTGATCATATGAATATTTTGATTTTAAGAAAATTTGTTTTGATTCATTCATAACACCAAAAAATAATTCTAATTTAGATTATTTTCGATTATTAGAAGTTGATAATCAATTAATTTTACCTATAAAAACTCAAATTCGTATATTAATTTCAGCAACTGATGTAATTCACTCTTGAACCATTCCTGCTTTAAGAGTAAAAGCTGATGCTGTTCCCGGACGATTAAATCAAGTTAATTTTTTTACTCATCGACCTGGGGTATATTTTGGTCAATGTTCAGAAATTTGCGGAACAAATCACAGATTTATACCTATTATAATAGAGTCAATTTCTACTCAATCATTTATTAATTGAATCAAAAATTTTAATTCATTAGATAACTAAATATTTTAAGTATTGGTCTTTTAAACCTTTAATAGTAATTTTAATCATTACTTCTAATGACAAAAAAAAATTAGTTAAATTTATAACATAAATATGTCATATTTAAATTATTATTATTTAAACATAATATTTTTTTATTCCACAAATAATGCCATTAAACTGAAATTTATTTTTTTTATTTTTTAATTTAATTTTTCTTATTTTTTTAATTATAAGATTCTTTAATTATACGCCAATTATTACATCAAAAATTAATAACTTAAAATATGATAACAAATCTATTCTCAATTTTTGACCCCTCAACTAGAATTTTTAATATAAATTTAAACTGATTAAGAACATTTATAGGATTAATTATTTTACCAATAATTTTTTGATTAATTCCATCACGATTATTTATAATCTTAAATATTATCTTAAAAACTTTACATTCAGAATTTAAAGTTTTAATTGGAAATAATTATTCATATGGAACTACATTTATATTTATAACTCTTTTTTTTTTTATTTTATGTAATAATTTTTTAGGACTATTCCCATATATTTTTACAAGAACAAGACATATAATAATAAATTTATCTATTGCACTACCAATATGATTTACATTTATAATTTTTGGATGATTAAATAATACTCAACATATATTTACTCATCTTGTCCCCCAAGGAACTCCATCTTTATTAATATCATTTATAGTTCTAATTGAAACAATTAGAAATGTAATTCGTCCATTAACTTTAGCAGTTCGACTAATAGCAAATATAATTGCTGGTCATTTATTAATCACCCTTTTAAGATCAATAAATTTAACTTCTAGATTATCATTATCAAGAATTTTAATTTTAGTAATAATTTTACTAATAACATTAGAAACAGCCGTCTCTCTAATTCAAGCATATGTATTTACAATTTTAAGAACACTATATTCTAGAGAAGTAATTTAAATGACAAATCACCAAAATCATCCTTTTCATTTAGTAACAAGAAGTCCCTGACCTTTAACTGGAGCTTTAAGAACCATAACTTTATTAGCAGGTTTATTAAATTGATTTTATAATTTTAATTTACATTTAACTATACTAGGTTTATTAATTACTTTATTAACTATATATCAATGATGACGTGATATTTCCCGAGAAGGAACTTACCAAGGTTCTCACACCTTAAAAGTTACTTTAGGATTACGTTGAGGGATAATATTATTTATTGTTTCAGAAATTTTTTTTTTTATTGCCTTTTTCTGAGCTTTTTTTCATAGAAATTTAAATCCAAGAATTGTATTAGGAAGAACTTGACCCCCCACATCAATTGAACCTTTTAATCCTTTTCAAATTCCTCTATTAAATACAATTATTTTATTAACTTCAGGAATTACAGTTACATGAAGACATCATGCTATTTTAGAAAATAATTTCTCTCAGTCATTTTATAGATTAATAATTACAGTTATATTAGGTCTTTATTTCACAATACTTCAAATATATGAATATATAGAAGCTTCTTTTACAATTAGAGATAGAATTTATGGAACTTCTTTTTTTTTAGCTACAGGATTCCATGGATTTCATGTAATAGTCGGTACCATATTTCTTTTAATCTGTTTTATTCGTCATAGAAATAATCATTTTTCTAGAAATCATCATTTTGGACTAGAAGCTGCTGCTTGATACTGACATTTTGTAGACGTAGTTTGATTATTTTTATATTTAGTAATATACTGATGAAGATCATAATATTTATATAATATAAAAAGTATATTTAATTTCCAATTAAAAAGTTTAAATTTAATAATATAAATAATATATTCAATATTAATAATTTTTTTATTTATTATTTTTTTAGTTACTTTAATATTATTAGCTGCAACTATTTTATCGAAAAAAAGTAATAATGATAAAGAAAAACTATCTCCCTTTGAATGTGGGTTTGATCCAAAATCACTAGCTCGTTTACCTTTTTCTATACATTTTTTTATAATTACAATTATTTTCTTAATTTTTGATGTAGAAATTTGTTTAATTATACCCATAATCATTTTAATTAAATTATGTAAATTAATCAATTGATTTGTAATTAGAACAATATTTATTTTAATTCTTCTTATTGGACTATATTATGAATGAAAATTAAAAATATTAAACTGAACAAACTAATAAAATTTAAATTTAATTTAATCTCAAGGGTTATAATTTATATAAAAATATTTAACTTGCACTTAAAAAAAGTTACTAAACTTACCTTAAAATAAGCAGCTAAAGAGCAATTAATTTCGACTTAATCAATTGGATAATAATTATCCCTTATTTATAAAATTAATTGAAACCAAATTTAGAGGTATATTATTGTTAATAATAAAATTGATTTAATATCCAATTAAAGAAATAAAATAAGTTAAACTTCTAATTTAACAATATAGTGATTAATCATTAATATTTCTATATTTTATATAGTTTAAAAAAAACACAATCTTTTCAAGATTAATTTAAAAATTTATTTTTTTATAAAAAAATATTTAAAGATTAAATTAATCACTTTAGTATCTTCAATACTACACTCTTTTTAAGTTATTTAAATAATTAATTATTAATATAAATAAGAAAATAAAAAAAATTCATGTAATAAAAATTATAATATAAACTTTAATATAATTTATATGAAAAAATTGAATTTTATAAATTGATTCTTTAAAATAAAATTTTAGATTTAAAGCTAATAAATTTTCAAATCATCCAAAATCTAATATTTTTTTTATTATAATTCTTCATTTTAACGAAAAATAATTAACTCCATAAGTAGATAAAAAAATTATAAATCATATATTTCCTAAAAATCTTCTTAATTTAAATCAGAATAAATTTTTTATTAAATATCTATAATTTAATAAAGCCCCAATAATTATCCCCCCTAAAATAACTCCTAAAATTAATAGTTTTAAACTTTTTGGTAAGTAAATAAATTTTATTGAAGAAAAAATTATTCATATAAATAAAGAACCCCTAAAAATTCTTAAAAAAAATAAAAGATATATCGCCTTAGTCATAATTTTATCTTCAAAATGAAAATTTATTAAAGAAAAATTATTTGGTTCTGAAAATATTCTTCAATACATAAGTCGGAAAGTATAACTTACCGTTAAACCAGTCGAAAAATAAGCTATAATTAAAATAATAAAATTTAAATTTAAAGAAAATATAGATTCTAAAATTAAATCTTTTGAATAAAATCCTGCAAGAAAGGGAATTCCACATAAAGCTAAATTAGAAATATTAAAAAATCTTCTAACTAAGGGACTAAATTTTAATCTTCCCATTATAACTCGAATATCTTGATTATCTTTAAATCTATGAATTATAACTCCAGCACATAAAAATAATAATCTTTTAAAAAAAGCATGAATTAATAAATGAAAAAAAGCTAAAATTCTAAATCCTGCACCTAAAATTATTATTATTAATCCAAGTTGTCTTAATGTAGAAAGAGCAATAATTTTTTTTAAATCGTATTCAAAATTAGCACCAATTCCCGATATAAATATTGTAAGTATTCCTAAAAATATTAAAAATTTTAATATTAGAGAATTTTCTATTAACTCTCTAAATCGAATAATTAAATAAACCCCAGCAGTAACTAAAGTAGAAGAGTGGACTAAAGCAGATACAGGAGTTGGAGCAGCTATAGCTGCAGGAAGTCAAGAAGAAAAGGGAATTTGAGCTCTTTTAGTTATTCCAGCCAATAGAATTAAAGATCTAATTAAAACTATTGATCTATCATCTTTTATATAATATAAATAAAAAATAAAATTTCATCTTCCATAATTTAATATTCATGCAATTCTTAATAAAATTGCAATATCTCCAATTCGATTAGATAAAATTGTTAATATTCCAGCATTGTAAGATTTTACATTTTGATAATAAATTACTAAGCAATAAGAAACTAAACCTAATCCATCTCATCCCAATAAAATTCTAACTATATTAGGTCTAATAATTATTAATATTATAGATAAAATAAATAATAATACTAATAATAAAAACCGAATTTTATTAAAATCTATAGCTATATATCTTCTACTATAAAAGACCACTATTCTAGAAATTAAAAAAACTACTCTAATAAAAATTATCGATATTCAATCTAGTAATAAAATTATAGATAAATCTATAGAATTAAAAATTTGAAATCTAAATTCATAATAAATTCTTAAATTTTTAGTTAATAAAATATTTCTAAAAAATATTAAAGATATTCTAAATAATAATAATACTAAACTAATTAAATTAAATAAATTTAAAAAATAAATAACTTAAAATATAATTTATATATATCATTAATACCACAAATTAATATTTTTAATTTAAACTATTTAAGTAAATAATTATTTTAAAATATTTTTAATAAATAAATATTAAAATATCTAATTTAAAAATTAAAAAATTTAACGGAATTCAATGTAAAAACAATAATAAGTATTCACGTGATTCATTTATGAAATAATTATTTATTCTAATTTTATAGCCTCCATGTTGAGAATAAGAAAACATATATAATCTATACGTTGCTGAAAAAAAAGAAATTAAAATTAATGTAAAACTTGAAATTCAAGAATATCTTAAAACTCTAGTAATTAAACTAATTTCTCCCAATAAATTTAAAGAAGGCGGAGCGGCCATATTTCTTGATAAAAATAAAAATCATCATAATGATAAAGAAGGTATAATAACTATTATTCCTTTATTAATAAATAAATTACGACTATGCAATCGTTCATAATTTAAATTTACTAAACAAAATAAACCAGATGAACATAATCCATGTCCAATTATTAAAAGGTAACTCCCCGCCATACCTCAATTAGTTAAAGTTAATAACCCTCTGACCATTAACCCTATATGAACTACAGAAGAATAGGCTACTAATGATTTTATATCTACCTGAAATAAACAAATTAATCTAGTAAAGACAGCCCCCACTAATCTAATTCTAATAAAAGTAATTCCAAATTTTTTATTTAAATAACATAAAAATCTTATTACTCGTAAAATTCCATAACCCCCTAATTTTAATATAATACCCGCTAAAATCATAGATCCTCTAATTGGAGCTTCTACATGAGCTTTAGGAAGTCATAAATGAACCATAAATATAGGAATTTTTACTAAAAATGCTAAAATTATAATTAAATACATGATTAATCTTGTAAATTTAAAATCTTCTATTAAACAAATCATTAAACTAAAATAAGTCTGATTAATATAAAAAATACCCAATAATAGGGGTAAAGATACAAATAAAGTATAAAATAATAAGTATATTCCTGCTTGAATACGTTCTGATTGAACCCCCCAACCTATAATTAAAAATAAAATTGGAATTAATGATCCTTCAAAAAATAAATAAAATATAAATAAATTTATTGATCTAAATGTACAAAATAATATTAATATTAAAAAAATTACATTTACTAAAAATAAATTTAAATATAAATAATTTCGATAAATTTTAAAACTAGCTAAAATTATTAATCTACTAATTCAAAATCTTAATAAAATTAAAAAATAAGAAATTAAATCACAGCCAAAAAAATAACTTAAATTAGTAAAATAAAATATATTTAAAGAAAATATCATAAATAATATTGTAATAAAAAAAATTAATATTTGAACTAATCAAAAATTTATTTTTATAAAAAAAAAAAATCTTAAAAAATAAATAAATTTTATCATTAATTAAATAAGTCTAAAAACTTGAATATAATCATTACCGCATATTCGAATTATAAAAATTAAAATAGACAGTCCTAAAACTCCCTCACAAACTGTTAAAATTAAAAATAAAATTATAAAATAAAACCTTCCTATGATTAATATATACGAATAGATAAATATAAATATAATTAATATAATTAATTCTAATCTTAATAAAATTACTAATAAATGTTTTCGATTTAATGAAAATAAAAAATTTCCAACTATATAATTTAAAAATAATACATACTTCATAAATATAATTTTCATTAAGTTTTAATAGTTTAATAAAAACATTGATTTTGTAAATCAAAAATAAGATTTAATCTTTTAAAATTTCAAAGAAAAATTTTTATAAATTTATCAATAATCTCCAAAATTATTATTTTAATTAAACTATTCTTTGAAAATTAAATTAATTTATATAATTATAATTTTATTTTCAATAATTAATTTAAAAATTTTAAAAATATCACATCCCCTAATAATTACAATTTTTTTAGTTATTCAAACTCTTATAATTACCATAATTATTGGATTAACTAGACAAACTTTTTGAATATCTTATATTATATTTTTAATTTTTATCGGAGGTTTATTAGTATTATTTATTTACATTTCAAGATTAATTCCTAATAAAATTTTAAATTTTAAAAAAATTAATATTATAACTATCATTACTTTTTTAATTTTTATTTTTTTTATTATTCCATCTTTTGACACAATAATTAATATAGAAACAATAAAAATATTTAATTTTTTTTTAATAATAAATTATGAAAATAATTTATTTTTATCAAATTTTTATAACCAAAATGAGATATATTTTTTTATTTTAATAATAATATATCTTTTAATAAGTTTAATTATTGCAGTAAAAATTACTAATTTAAACCATAATCCCATACGAATTAAAAATTAATGAAAAACTTAAAATTTATCCCTCTAAAAGATCATCATCCTATTTTAAAAATTATAACTAATTCTTTAGTAAATCTTCCAACTCCCTCTAATATTTCTTTTATATGAAATATAGGATCTTTATTAGGATTTTGTTTAATAATTCAAATCTTAACAGGATTATTTATTACTATAAATTTTGTCCCTAATTTAGAAATAGCTTTTTCAAGATTAGATCATATTTATCGAAATGTAAATTATGGGTGATTAATTCGAATTATTCACACTAATGGAGCTTCTTTTTTTTTTATCTGCTTATATTTACACATTGGACGAGGAATTTATTATGAATCATTTATATTTAAATTTACTTGAATAGTAGGAATTGTAATTTTCTTATTATGCATAATAACTGCTTTTATAGGATATGTATTACCTTGGGGACAAATATCATTTTGAGGGGCAACTGTTATTACTAATTTATTATCAGCTTTTCCATATATTGGAACAGATTTAGTTCAATGAATTTGAGGAGGATTTTCAGTTAATAACGCAACCTTAAATCGATTTTTTATATTTCACTTTATTATACCATTTGTGATCTTAATATTTTCTTTAATTCATTTAATATTTCTTCATCAAACAGGGTCAAGAAATCCATTAAGAATTAATAATAATATTGATAAAATCCCATTTCATCCTTATTTTTCATTTAAAGATATAATAGGATTTTTTATTTTTTCAATTATTATCTTAATTTTATGTATAAAATCTCCATTTCTATTAGGAGATCCAGATAACTTTATTCCTGCAAATCCAATAGTTACTCCTATTCATATTCAACCAGAATGATATTTTTTATTTGCTTATGCAATTTTACGATCTATTCCAAATAAATTAGGAGGAGTAATCGCATTAATTATATCAATTTTAATTTTATTTAACATACCATTTACTTTTATTAAAAATATTAAAGGTATTCAATTTTATAGATTCAATAAAATTTTATTTTGAAATTTTATTTTTTTATTTATTATTTTAACTTGATTAGGAAGATGCCCAATAGAAACCCCTTATATAATACTAAGACAAATTATAACTATTTTATATTTTTCTTATTTTCTTTTAAATCCTTTAATTCCTAAAATATGAGATTATTTAATTTAAATTAATTAACTTATTTTAAAGTATTTGTTTTGAAAACTTAAGAAAAGATAAATTATCTTATTAATTTATACTTAATAAATTACATAAATAAATTATTAAACAAAAAAAAAAAAATAAATAATTTAAAGAAATAGGTAAATAAGATTTTCAAGCTAAATTTATTAATTTATCATAACGATATCGAGGTAACATACCACGAACTCAAATAAATCTAAATCCAATAAATATTAATTTAAAAAAAAATAAAATAAATAAACAATCACCCCCTAAAAAAATTAAAACAAATAATATTCTTATAAATAAGATTCTTGAATATTCAGCTAAAAAAATTAAAGCAAACCCCCCTCTTCTATATTCTACATTAAACCCTGAAACTAATTCTCTTTCTCCTTCTATAAAATCAAAAGGAGCGCGATTTAATTCAGCCAATATAGAACTAAACATAGCAAATATTAAAGGAATTAATAAAAATATAAATCAAATATTTTCTTGATAATAAGATAAATTTAACAAATTATATCTATTTATTAAAATTATAGGGGATAATAAAATTAAAGCTAATCTTACTTCATAAGAAATAGTTTGAGCTAATCCTCGTAATCTTCCTAATTTTGCATAATTAGAATTAGAAGATCAACCAGAAATTACAACAAAATAAACCCCCACTCTTAAACAACATAAAATAAATAAAAACCCTAAATTAAATCTTATAAATCCAATTATATAAGGAATTATAATTCAAATAAATAATCTTATTATTATTCTTAATAAGGGAGAAAAAAAAAATAGATAATGATTAGAATTAAAAGGAAAAACAAATTCTTTAGTAAATAATTTAATAGCATCTCTAAAAGGTTGAACAATTCCTAAAAATCCAACTTTTAAGGGTCCCTTACGAACTTGAATAAATCCTAAAACTTTCCGCTCTAATAATGTAAAAAAAGCAACCCTAATTAAAATTATAATTATTAAAAAAATAAAAATAATTAAAAATATTAAAACTTCGTAATTATTAATTATTATTTATGTAATTTAAATTTTTACATATAATTAAATTCTAAATTTAACACATTTTTCTGTCAAAATAATATTTATTATTTTATAAAAATTAAATTTAATCAATTATATAAAAAATTATTTTAAATATAAATTCCTTTCGTACTAAAATATAAATTTTTAATTAAAGATAGAAACCAACCTGGCTCACACCGGTTTGAACTCAGATCATGTAAAATTTTAAAAGTCGAACAGACTTAAATATTTAAACTTTTACATTTAAATTAAATTTTAATCCAACATCGAGGTCGCAAACTTTAATTTTAATAAGTACTTAAAATTAATATTACGCTGTTATCCCTAAAGTATTTTAATCTTTTAATTATAAAAAATAACTCATAAACAAAAAATATTTTAATTAAAATTTAATTTATAAAAAAGTTTTTTAAATTTTTTTATCGCCCCAATAAAATAATCAATTAATTATATTAATTTAAAATTTTAAAATTTCATAAATTTATTTATTATTAAAATTTATAGGGTCTTCTCGTCTTTTAAAATTATTTTAGCTTTTTAACTAAAAAATTAAGTTTTACTTTTTAATTTAAAACAGTATGTATTTCGTCCAATCATTCATTCAAGATTTAAATTAAAAACCTAATTATTATGCTACCTTTGTACAGTTAAAATACTGCAGCCCTTTAAATTATAATATTCAGGGGGCAGATTAGACTTTAAATTATTTTTCTTAAAGACATGTTTTTGTTAAACAAGCGAATACAAATTTTTGCCGAATTCTTAAAATTAAATTTAAAATATTTAAAAATTTTATAAATTTATTAATATTTATATACTAATATTATCATTTTATTTCTTTTTATATGTTTATAAAAAGAAATAAAAATAAATAAAAATTAATTTTAAATATTAAAAATTAAAATTTTTTATTAAAAATAAATTTTTTATAAAAAAATATAATTAATTAATAATTTTATTCATATAAATTTATTCTTTAAATTTAATTAATATAAAATTTTATTTTTTAGCTTATCCCAAAAAATATTTTTAATTTAAATTATTTTAAAAATTCATTTTTAAAAAATATTTTTTAATTAAATAAATTTAATTTATTTCTTTTTAAATTAGATATTAAAAAAATCGTTTAACATTTCATTTCAATTAAATTATTATTAATATTTTTAAAACAATAACTAAAATAATTAATTAAATTAACTCTTTTTTTTTCGAAAAATTTAATAATAAATAATTTTATTTAAATAATCTCTGATACTCAAGATACAAAAAATTAAATTAACTTTAAATAAATTAAATTTCATTATTTTTTTAAAAATTCTATCTCTATACTAATTTTCTATAAATTTTTTTATTTATTCTTTAAAATTTACTAAAATTTAAAATTTAAAAATTATTATTTTAATTAAATTAATTTTCTTTTAAACATTAAAATTTAATTCTTTAATCTCAAATTAAAATGAATTGCACATTAAATTTTCAATGTAAATGAATTACTTAACTTTTAAGTTTTAATTTGATCTTTCTAGAAACACTTTCCAGTATCTCTACTTTGTTACGACTTATTTCAATTTTTAATGAAAGTGACGGGCAATATGTGCATATTTTAAAATTTAATCATTTAAATAATTTAAATTAAATTACTTTTAAATCTCATTTTAAACTTTTAATTTTCAAAAAATAATCCAATAAATTTATTTACTAATAATCCATAAAATTCTTAATCATTCGCTACATCTTGATTTGATATAATTTTATTTTAAAAATTTTAAATTTTTATTTTCTAAAAAAAATTTTTATAACAACGATATATAAACTAATAAAATTAAGTAAAATTAATTGTGGATTATCAATTAATATACAGATTCCTCTAATTTAATTAAAATACTGCCAAATTTTTTAAATTTTTAGAACATAACTTTTACTTACTTATTTTATTTTTAATTTTTCTAAAATAATAGAGTATCTAATTCTAGTTTATTGTTTAGATTATTAAACTTCATATAATTATTTATAAATTTAAATTATATTAAAATTAAAATTTTACCTAACAATTTTAATTTTAATTTTCAAACAAACTTATTAATTCATATAAAATCATATTATTTAATAAATTTTTAGTATAACCGCAATTGCTGGCACTAAATTTATTAATTTTTAAAATATTACTAAATTTAAATTTCTTTAATTTTTAAAATTATATAATCTACATAAATTTAATAATTTTTAAAATTATTAAAGTAAATAAATTATTTTTATAATATAAATTTATAATAAATATAAAAGTTAAAATTAACTTTAATTATCTCTTAAATAATTAGTTTTTTAAAATAATAATTTATAATTATCTTTATATATATAAAATTTTAAATCATAATTTATTATTTATATAAATTAAATAAATAAATAGATCTTTTAAAAAATTTATCTTTATATAGTTTTTTTTAATATTCTAATACTTTTAATAAAATTATTTAAATTTT